TATTAATATATAGAATAATGAAAATCTATAATAGAAATGTTGCATATTTCTATATCTATATCTCCCGAGAACCTCCTTTTTTTTACTATGAATCCCTGTTGGATCGGATTCTAACGAATCCTTAGGGAACTCGTAAGAAACTCTTTATTATAAGATAAGGACGGGAGAACAAGAATAAAAAGCGGATTATCATACATATATTTTGTGTAGAAAGATGAATAGGTACACTTATTTAGTTCTACATTCCTTGCACTTATTATATACTTATAATAAATATACTTATCATAAGATATATTTCTAACAAGTACAAATTTATAACAAGTACAAATATTAAATCGAGGCACCTATTCTATGACAGATTTCAATTTACCCTCTATTTTTGTGCCTTTAGTGGGCCTAGTATTTCCGGCAATTGCAATGGCTTCTTTATCTCTTCATGTTCAAAAAAACAAGATTGTTTAGATCCGATGGGATCAAATCTCATCCATTTTTTTTAACACTTGGACTTGGATCATAATACAGATATCTTTTAGTGGAATAGGGTACGGTACGACATGTGACTCCCTCCGAGCACAAATAAAAAAGCTGTTATTGTTATGCATGCAGATCCATGATATATGGATAAATGCATGTATATTATATGTGGGTATAGCTGTTTTTGTTTTCAAATAGATCAGCGAATATCTGAAATAGAAAGTCAATGTATCTATATGTATGTAGATATACATAGTGGGATCATATGAAGGGGATGTTATTATTTTATATCTAACCAATTCGATGAATTACTCCTAATGGTTTACATCATAATAGTGCTAGTTGATGAGAGTTACTTCGGGATCAAAACAAAAAAAGTAAAGTCAAATTCATTTGGCTTATTCTATTCTCTCAATTCCAATAGAATGCAACTGGATCGAGTATGAACTGGCAATCCGAACGTATATGGATAGAACTTATAACGGGGTCTCGAAAAACAAGTAATTTCTGCTGGGCCTGTATCCTTTTTTTAGGTTCACTAGGATTCTTATTGGTTGGAACTTCCAGTTATCTTGGTAGGAATCTGATATCTGTATTTCCCTCTCAGGAAATCCTTTTTTTTCCCCAAGGAATCGTGATGTCTTTCTATGGGATCGCTGGTCTGTTCATTAGTTCCTATTTGTGGTGCACAATTTCGTGGAATGTAGGTAGTGGTTATGATCTTTTTGATAGAAAAGAAGGAATAGTGTGTATTTTTCGTTGGGGATTTCCTGGAATAAATCGTCGCATCTTCCTTCGATTCCTTATGAGAGATATCCAGTCAATCAGAATGGAAGTTAAAGAGGGTCTTTATCCTCGTCGTGTCCTTTATATGGAAATCAGAGGCCAGGGAGCCATTCCCTTGACTCGTACCGATGAGAATTTTACTCCACGAGAAATTGAACAAAAAGCTGCTGAATCGGCCTATTTCTTGCGCGTACCAATTGAAGTATTTTGAAATGAACTGAAGAATGAATGCTTTCTCCGCATGAGGGAAGGAACTCAGGAATCCCCTTTTTAATATAACTGAAGTTTCTTCGGAACGTTTATTCGAGCAAAACATGTTCGATTCTATTTCCCCCGTTCCGTTGGTCGTTGTGTTGTGGCCCATAGAATAAAGCAGGCGGACGAATACGGAACAACCATAATAAGAAGCTATTTTTATCCACCAAAACAAAAACTCTTTTTTTTACATATGGAACTAAACTCAATTCTTTCATACTAGTAACAAATCTAATAAGTATGTATTCATCACACATATCAGAACATTTCGGAATACAGTACAGAATTCATCTTTTTAGGACCAATATTTTGAATTGATACGTTAGATATAGATGGATCGTATCTCGTAAATTATCTCTCTTTCGTCAATCGATGTTTCTTTTTTTTTTATCCTTTCTTTTGCTCCTTGATGACCAAACGATTGGATCTCTCATAACTATTCAATTTCTCTCTTGTTTTGCCACCCATTTCGGATTTCATCATCAATATTCTTCAGAAATATCCCCTCAATTATTCCTGGGCTGTGGGTAGCCAGTGAAACATTTCGAAATAATTGATTGATCCAGGGGGAGTTCTTTCGTCTCGAAATCCGAATAATATTCATTACTTCAAGTGGTTTTTCGGGCATTCATCGAAAGGAACAAATGAAGATACAATTGGTTCGAATTTGACCAATTGAGATATCTGGGAACTTGATTATTTCTTCATTCGAAACGGACCTTTATTCTATTTCTATATTCTTTCTAGATCCAAGGACTAAACAATTCAAAAAAAAAAGAAGGAATAGATCCGATCCATAGGTTCCATACCTTGTTATAGAACTCATGCTTCATAGAAATATCGGATCAGATAGAGTCGGCGAATGAAGCAGTTTCATTAACAATTTACAGAACAGATTCAAAGTGCCAAAAAAGAAAGCATTGACTCCCCTCCCATATCTTGCATCTATAGTCTTTTTGCCCTGGTGGATCTCTCTCTCATTTAATAAAAGTCTGGAACCTTTAGTTACTAATTGGTGGAATACAAGGCAATCCGAAACTTTTTTGAATGATATTCAAGAGAAGAACGTTCTAGAAAGATTCATAGAATTAGAACAACTATTCCTGTTGGACGAAATGATAAAGGAGTACCCGGAGACACAGATACAAAAGCTTCGTATAGGAATCCACAAAGAAACAATACAATTGGTCAAAATGCACAATGAAGATCATATCCATATAATTTTGCATTTCTCGACAAATATAATCTGTTTTGCTATTCTAAGTGGTTATTCTATTCTGGGTAATGAAGAACTTGTCATTCTTAATTCTTGGGTTCAGGAATTCCTCTATAACTTAAGCGACACAATAAAAGCTTTTTCTATTCTTTTATTAACTGATTTATGTATCGGATTCCACTCGCCCCATGGTTGGGAACTAATGATTGGTTCGGTCTACAAAGATTTTGGATTTGCTCATAACAATCAAATTATATCTGGTCTTGTTTCCACTTTTCCAGTCATTCTAGATACAATTTTGAAATATTGGATCTTCCATTATTTAAATCGTGTATCTCCTTCACTTGTAGTGGTTTATCATTCAATGAATGAATGAAAAATTCATTTGATCTGCCGATATCAATCAAATCCGAATGTTACTTCGTACATAAACAAACCATTTTTAATCTGACTCACTCTTTATACTTCTACCCGTCTAAGGGATTCCCCCTCCAGTACAATGGCAGAATCGTGGATAGGGAACTATACTAGCTACCTACCTAATTTATTGTAGAAATTTCCGGGATCAATAATTGGACCATGCAAAATAGAAATACCTTTTCTTGGGTAAAGGAACAGATGACTCGATTCATTTCCGTATCGATCATGATATATGTCATAACTCGGACATCTATTTCAAATGCATATCCCATTTTTGCGCAGCAGGGTTATGAAAATCCACGAGAAGCAACTGGGCGTATTGTATGCGCCAATTGCCATTTAGCTAATAAGCCCGTGGATATTGAGGTTCCACAAGCTGTGCTTCCTGATACTGTATTTGAAGCAGTTGTTAGAATCCCTTATGATATGCAACTGAAACAAGTTCTTGCTAATGGGAAAAAGGGGGCTTTGAATGTGGGGGCTGTTCTTATTTTACCCGAGGGATTCGAATTAGCTCCCCCCGATCGTATTTCTCCCGAGATGAAAGAAAAGATAGGCAATCTGTCTTTTCAGAGTTATCGCCCCACTAAAAGAAATATTCTTGTGGTAGGTCCTGTTCCTGGTCAGAAATATAGTGAAATCGTCTTTCCCATTCTTTCCCCGGACCCTGCTATTAAGAAAGATGTTCACTTCTTAAAGTATCCCATATATGTAGGTGGGAACAGGGGAAGAGGTCAGATTTATCCCGATGGGAACAAGAGTAACAATACAGTCTATAATGCTACAGCAGCAGGTATAGTAAGCAGAATAGTACGTAAAGAAAAAGGGGGGTATGAAATAACCATGGCTGACGCATCGGATGGACACCAAGTGGTTGATATTATACCTCCAGGACCAGAACTTCTTGTTTCAGAGGGTGAATCTATCAAGCTTGATCAACCATTAACGAGTAATCCCAATGTGGGTGGATTTGGTCAGGGAGATGCAGAAATAGTACTTCAAGATCCATTACGTGTCCAAGGTTTGTTGTTCTTCTTGGCATCTGTTATTCTGGCACAAATCTTTTTGGTTCTAAAAAAGAAACAGTTTGAGAAGGTTCAATTGTCCGAAATGAATTTCTAGATCCACGGATTCATCAAGCTGGTAAAAAGAGCCGAATTGTTGTGATCGATGCAATTATGTATGATTCAAAAAAATCATGGAAAATGTTTTGCTTGCTTTGTTTATACTGTTTTTCTGCGAGATGCCGGAAATTGCTTGTATCCCATTCCTAGCAATAGTATGTATATTGCGAAGAAGACTACTTGATCCCCCCTTCTTTTTTTCAATCAAAATGGGAGTGTTGTGACTATGCTAGGCCTCCCATTGGCAGATTGTAAATGCCATGTAATACATCAATAGTTTTTTTGTACCTAATAGAATCGAATTCTAATAGATAATAGGCATAAGTAGGAGGAGAATACACGCGGATAAATGAAAGGAACAAATGATTCTAGGAGGGATTACTCGTCTTCCTAATCTTCCACACAAGAAAGGGGTGGAAAATTCCTTTTCTTGTGTGGAAATAATAATGATTATTGATCCTGTTTGTCAAAGATTACTATTTATTTTATTTTCCAGTTCTATCGGAACTCGTTTGTTTCGATTCATAAGAAGTAGTGGACAAACAAAAAAAGGGGTGGGAATAACTTACTGAGCAAATAAAACTTCTTCAATGAACTTATAAAAAAAGTAAAAAAAGAAAATTTTAACTGTGATGAGATAATCAATAAGGATTGGGATATGCGCAAAAATTCAAGATTTCATCTTTTCGCCCGGAGCATTAAGAGTCTTTTTTTGCTTGAAATTT